GTAAAAATGGATTTCGTTCTAGTGCCCGGAAATAATATTCCAAAGCTTTTGTATGCTCTCCGTTGCTTGTGTGTATAAGACCTATGTTATAGAGTATATAACTTCTATCATAGGGATCAATTTCTGGTCGCGTAGCTTCATAATAATTCTGTAAAGCTTCTGCATAATTTCCTTCGGATTGAGCCGACATCCGTTACGGTCGTTCATTCTTGTAAAAGAATCTCCGTTCCAGAACCGTACGTGAGATTTTCATCTCATACGGCTCCTCCCTTCTGTGCATAGTACTAAAGGTAATAATTCATGTAATCAAAATTTAACTATTCTCATTATGAACTGACAGGAGCTGGTATTTTTACAAGAAATTTCTAACCAGCCTTCCCACAAGAGGTTTTTTCTTACCACCAATCGTATTAGTGATAGATAGAAATGGTAACTCCAACAATTTCTTTGTACTCAACGCTTACGATTTCCAGGAATTAGTCACTTCAACGGTCTTTGATGGTTATACGGGTACCCAAAGCACGAATGAGATGGATCTTAGTTTTCCCAACCATTCTTGTTAGTCCCGATACCGATAAGGAAAAGGGTTATTTATAACAAAGTTTTCGTGTTGTTGATTCCTAGGTGTAGTGCTTTTTCCACAATGCCACCTATGGATACTAATTAAGTAGGATTGACCTCCAATAAAGAACCTATAGATGTAACCTTTCGCTCAATACTAAAATCGATAATTGAAGCATCTAAGGCTGCATCAATCGAGGATACACGACAGAAGGAATTGCTCTATCTCTAAACTTCACCTTCACCAAGCGTAGGTTTCTTTCACTAATTTGTTTTTTTTTTTATTCCTAACTACGTTCTTTTTCTCGTAAAACTGAGGGGTAAAAAAACAAGAAAAGAATCAAATCGCACCATCTCCGTAATAGGTAAATGCCTTTTTTTCTCCTGAAGTTGTCGGAATTATTCGTAATAAGATATTGGCTACAATTGAGGAGGTCTTATCAATAAAATTTCCATTTATTCGAGATCTAGGCATAATTATCAATTCATTCTATAATTATTTTCATTACCCTTCGGGGAAAACGATCCCACAAAAAAAGGAATTGTACAGTACAAAATAACATAAAAACAGACTAATTGGAAAAACGTGGGGCACAAATTGTCCTCCCTTTTGACAAAGATGAAATGAAATAGTTGAATCAGATTATATTTCATTCCAATTTCGTAGTATACTATTACTATTTCATCTAAGTTTTTATTTGGTTATCAAAAGGAAAAAGAATTGAATAATAATTCCATGATAAAAAAATAAGGTAACCATCCTTTATTTTAATTATTTTAATTTTATTTTGTTTGCATAACGTATATGTGCCACGCCATACAGTTGAAATCAAAAAATGAATCGGACAATTCATGAATTTTGAATAGATCATGGGGTAGCTAATGAAAGAAGTTGCTGTTGATAAATATGAAATTGGAAAAAAAAAACTTTTCTTCCTATGGAACCACCAGGCGGTCATACCTGTACTACAATTAAGATGAATGACTCGCTACTCATTCGGTTTTTGGTCAAGAATAAGATTCCGTAGGAGGGATGGCTGAGTGGTTCAAGGCGTAGCATTGGAACTGCTATGTGAACTTTTGTTTACCGAGGGTTCGAATCCCTCTCTCTCCTTTTCTTTTCATTTATCAACGTTACGTATCAAATCAAATAATAATTGATATCATTATTCTAACAGTCCTTATTTGATAGAGATTTTCTATCCCTAATTAGAGCCTGTGATACGTAAAATACAAATAGAAATATTGTATTGATATTGAAAAGAAGAAAAAGAATCCTATTTATTGTCGATCCATTTTTGATATGTGAATGAGACAAGGTACTCTATTTACTTCAGCGAAGGGGGTCAAAATTGTATGAACCTTGCTTTTTTTATTTTCGTTAGAATCAAGTTTGACGGGAATAATATTCTACGACCAACAACTCATTTATTTTCAAACCGATCGATTTATTATCTATTATTTGATTTACAAATCCTTTATATTGTAAGGAATCAATAGTCAAATGGTTTGGCAATTCCCCGCGGGGGAATGAAACAAGATAATTTTTAATCAGAGCTCTCGATCTTTCTTTATCCTTCGTAGTAATAATATCTCGGGGTTTGCAACGATAACTTGGTATATCTACTATACGACCATTAACTAAAATATGTCTATGGTTAACTAATTGTCTGGCTCCAGGAATGGTCGAAGCCATACCTAATCGAAAAAGGATGTTATCCAAACGCATCTCGAGTAGTTGTAGTAAAACCTGACCTGTTGACCCTTTGGCTTTTCCAGCAATATGCACATATTTAAGTAATTGTCGCTCTGCCAGACCATAATGAAAACGCAATTTCTGTTTCTCTTCTAAACGAATACGATATTGTGATCTTTTTCCCGAGCGCAATTGGGTTTGAAGATAACTTCCGGATCTGGGGCTTTTACTAGTTAGTCCCGGTAAAGACCCCAGACGGCGTATTTTTTTGAAACGAGGTCCTCGGTAACGAGACATATAAATAAAGGCTCCCTTTTTGATTCACTTTCATTTGAAAAAAAAAAATTATAATTATAATATTAATAATATTATATAAATCTAAAATTAAAATATAAAAAAATATTATAAAATATATAAAATAAATTCAGACTGAACTAAAGGATCAGCAAAGCAAAACACAATCTACTGAAGTATTACAAAGCAGAATGAAATAAATTTTATCAATATTTTTATTTTTTTTATATATAATATAGTGAAGTTCAAGCGAAGGCTACCTTTTCAAATTTCTTCTGTAAAGATCTAGTTAACTTTTTTTATTCATAGCTATAGCTGCAAGTTACCATGACATAATAACTCGACATTTAGAGAAAGCGAGAGTAGAGATTTTCAATCATGCAAAGAAAAAGAGCCGGCTATCGGAATCGAACCGATGACCATCGCATTACAAATGCGATGCTCTAACCTCTGAGCTAAGCGGGCGGATATAAGATCAATAGTGTATAGGAAACTCTCGGATCTTAGCTATTACCTGGTGATTCTTCTTTTTTTTTTTTCATTTATTGATTATTTAAATTTCTTCTCTATTTCTATTCTTATTTATTCTATTTATAGTTATTAGTTATAGATTTTAGATTCTATATTAGAAAATAGAAAATAAAAATATTTAGATTCTTTATATCTAGATATATAAATAGAAATTTAATTCCATATTCATATTATCCTATTAATCAAATTATCATATTTTAATTTAAAATTAAAAATTTTTAAAATAATTATAAATATTAAATAATAGAAAATCGAATTTAGAATTAAATTCCTACTATTTTGAATATGATATGATTAATATGAAGATGAATATGAAATAAAGATGGATATGAAATCAATACAATAAATCCAATCTTAAATTAAATCTTCACTTCAATAATATTAATATGATTATTTTATGATAATTAAAATCATATTATGAATAATTCATTTATTCTCATTCTAATGGTGTAACTAAAAAACTATACTATAAATCTAAATTTCACGTAAAGAAACTATCTATATCCTAATAGATAAATAGTGAAAAACTAAATAGAATCATATTCTATTGATTTCTATTCGAATAATGTAAATCCATGACTAAAACTGATAGAAACTTGTATTCTATCATTATACACAAGAGGACGAATTGTTAAAAAAAAAAAAAAAAAAAAATAAATATCGAGCGTTCTACTATTTTTAATTCCGCTATAAAAAAGAAGGGGGAGTCAAGGCATAGATATATGTGGGATATATCTATCTATATTGAATTGCGAATACATCAATGATAGAATAATTTCGGATTGAAACAAATAGGATTCATCCAATAGAGATGAAATGATAGAATGGAAGACGGCCAAAAAAAGAAAATAGCAGCATACACTTTTTCGATACAGGAATCCTTAACTAATGAATTCAACAGTTCCAAGATCAATGAAAGAGGTGTATGGAATTACAATTAGATCCTTGTATCATATCAAATATCAAAGCAAAGGGGGATATGGCGAAATTGGTAGACGCTACGGACTTGATTGGATTGAGCCTTGGTATGGAAACCTTGCTAAGTGGTAACTTCCAAATTCAGAGAAACCCTGGAACTAAAAATGGGCAATCCTGAGCCAAATCTTTATAAAAAATGGAAAATGAGAATAAAAAGGGATAGGTGCAGAGACTCAATGGAAGCTGTTCTAACGAATGAAATTGACTACGTTACGTTAGTAGCAAAAATCCTTCTATCAAATGATAGAAATGACAGTAAAGGATAAGCTTATATACCTAATACATACTGACATAGGAAAGATTAATCACAACCCTCTATTTCGATATTTAGATTCTTTCTATATTAATTAGAAAGATAGAGATCAAATAATCATTCTAAAGATCAAAAAATCTATGAAAAAAAGAAGAGTTATTCTGAATCCATTCCCATTTTCCAATTGAAGTTTAAATTGAAATCGAATTCTAATATTCATTGATCAAATGATTAATTCCAGAGTTTCATAGATCTTTTGAAAATTAATCGGACGAGAATAAAGAGAGAGTCCCATTTTACATGTCAATACCGACAACAATGAAATTTATAGTAAGAGGAAAATCCGTCGACTTTAAAAATCGTGAGGGTTCAAGTCCCTCTATCCCCAAGAAAAGCCCATTTTACCTCCCTCTTATTTCTTTATCTTCTTTTTTTTCATCAATGGTTCAGTTCAACCAAAATTCAATATCTTTCTCATTTCATTCACTCTGTTCTTTCACAAACAAATCCGAATAGAAATCCTCGTTTCTTCTTCCAATCCAATTTCATTTGTATAGATACGATACCTGTACAAATGAGCATATATGTATAGATTCAAGGAATCCCCGTTATTGAGTCATTCACAGTCCATATCATTATCCTTACATTTACAATACAAAGAAAGTCTTCTTTTGGTTTTGAAGATCTAAGAAATTGAGGAGCTAGGTACAATTTTTTAAGACTTTTTTAGTTCTTTTCATTGACATAGATACAAGTACTCCGCTAGGATGATGCACAGGAAATGGTCGGGATAGCTCAGTTGGTAGAGCAGAGGACTGAAAATCCTCGTGTCACCAGTTCAAATCTGGTTCCTGACACGTGAATAATGTATCGGATAAATATTAATACCTCATACAAATGAAATTCATTGATACGGATCGGGATACATATTCTTTACTTTCCTTTTCATTTTTATTTTTTTCCTCTCTGTTCATACTTTGATCTTATTTAAATTTTAAATAGGATGTTAAATTTTCGTATATATCTCAAATTTCATAAAAAAATTAGATAAAAAGATTCAGAGTGAAAGGATAAGAATAGAAAGTATGTTTTTCAGACACAGTACAAATCAACCCCAATTCCTTTCATTTTTCATTTCTGCATTTCGTCTCTTCCGTCTTTTTTTTTCATATTCTTTTTTCTCACTCTTGCTCAATTTCCGGGGCCCCCCCTAAGTGATGTGCGCGGTACAAAGTTCATGGTGCAGAACTCTTTTGAGTCATCCTAGTCTTTCTGCTCATACAAAATGTATATGATATCTTTCCAATTGGGGAATATCAATGAGAACCTCTTTTTTTAGCCACCCCCATATGAATTAAAGTCCAGTTACTCTGTTTCATCTAGAAGGGAATGTAAAAATGTTCTTTGATTGAAATGAAATCTGGAGTCGTGTCGTATAAGTAAAAAGGAGTTTCTTATCATTCAAAGAGCATCTTGTATTTCATAGAAATTGGGAGTGGAGTAATATAGTCTTTACGTAAGGGCCAGCCTATCCAACTTTCAGGCATCAAGATACGTTTAAGGCGAGGATGATTCTCATAAGAAATTCCCAACATATCATAAGATTCCCGTTCCTTAAAATCCGTACTTCTCCAAATCCAGAAAACGGACGGGGTTCGAGGATTACTCCTGGGGGTAAATACTTTTATGCATACCTCCTCTGGTTTATCTATACCATAACGTATTTTCGTAAGGTGATACACACTAGCTAAAAATCCGTCTGGTGCTACATCATAGGCACACTGGGAGCGTAAATAATTGTAACCATATACCATATACATATAAAATGACAGCAATTGAGTCCCAATCTTTGGTTTTTATTTGTAAAGTCTCTATTCTTCGGCAATCAAAGCCTAAAGATCTATGAACTAGCTCATGCTTGACTAGCCAATCATATAAACGAATTTGCATCTCCTTCATCTCTACCACATTTTTCTTTGTATCAATACTTCACATTGACAATGAAATTGTTAAAGACTGACCCGCTCTTTCTTATTCTGCACAAAGGAACCCTGCCTGATTAACTAATTCGTAAGAAGATACTGACCCTTTGGACTTTAAATCTTTTTCAAATTCAAATCTAAAAGGTATCTCTGAAGTAGATGGTAATTGATAGAGTAATCCTTGATTATAATTTCCAGTATTAGTACTGTGTCGAAGGTAAACCTTGTGATTAGTAGTAAAACATCGATTCTCCTGTTGATACACAGTTCTATCTTCAACTTCAAAGATTTTTTGAGATATCTTCTTACGAAGTTTCGTTATAGCATCTATAACTGCCTCTGGCTTAGGCGGACAACCTGGCAAATAGACATCCACAGGAATTAGTTTATCGACTCCGTGAACAGTACTATAAGAATCAGTACTGAACATCCCTCCTGTAATAGTACAGGCTCCCATAGCAATTACATATTTTGGTTCAGGCATTTGCTTATATAATCTTACTAAAGAGGAAGCCATTTTAATTGTTACCGTTCCAGCCGTTAAAATGAGGTCTGCTTGTCTTGGGATCAATCTTGGCACCAACCCATAACGATCAAAGTCGAATCGCAAGCCTATATAATGAAGCAAATTCAATGAAACAACAACTAGTACCATAGAGAAGCAGCCATAAACCGGAGAGTCTTGGCCAATTAGAGAGATCATTCGCTGTAGTTGAAATAATTGAATGGGGGGTTGTTTGGTTAAGTAATGGAAACTCAACCAAATTCATAACTGTCTCAATGTCATCCTTTCCTTCCTTTTTCTTTTGATTGTCTAAATATTCATCTAAGACCATTCCAACGCTCCTTTTCGCCATGCATAAACTGAACCCACAATTGGGATAAGCACGAATATGAAAACTTCTATAAATACAGATACATCCAATACATCAAAACTCATTGCCTATGGATAAAGAAAAACCGTTTCAACATCAAAAACAACAAAAACTAGAGCAAACATGTAATAGCGAATTCAGAATTGTACCCAAGCATCCCCCATGGTTTCTATACCTGATTCATAACTAGAAAGCTTTTCTGGCCCTTCCCTAATCGGAGCTAAAATTCCAGAAATGACAAATACCAAGATAGGAATAACGCTTGATATTATTAGAAATGCCCAGAAAATATCATATTCGTGAAGCAGAAACATATAAATTACTCCTATGAATGTGGAATAGGCTGAATTATTCCATTTGAATTGGAATTTTCAATTAATCTAGACCTTCTTAGGTGAAACAAGAAAAGAATTTAGTTTGATCAAATCAAACCGCACAGTTGAGAGTTTGTTTGCTGTAGGCCATGCCTTCTTTCAAGATTCATCTAATGTCATCCCACTTCTATATTTTTCTGTTTTTTTTTTTTATTATACTTATTCTTATTTCTTATACCTTATACTTAGTATCTTAAGTATAAGGTATAAGAAATAAGAATACTTAGTAATTAGTTTATACTTATCTTATAAAGTATAGTTATATTTAATTTTTAATTTGATGGAATCATGAACGTTCGGCATAATATAGGATCCCTCTAATAATCTTCTCCTAATAGTCTAATAGAAAGAATCACACATTATCGAGCAATTCGATAGACCAAATTCCCAAACCCGCTCAACTCTTAGAATATAGAAGTTGGAGCCTTGATGGATGTAGGGCTAATTAATTAGCCCTACATTATCTTTGAAACAAATTAAAAATTGAAAGAATCTAAGAATCTATTAGGTTTGTTGTTCAGCCAAAAACTGATTATCCACAAATACTCAAGATCAAGAAAAGAATAGGTCCTAGATCCATGCGACTTAGGATTGGATTTGCTTGGGTCAGGTTGAAGTCTTTAGACAGTATTCTTTCATGATTTTAATTTCATAAATTGACTGGGTTTGGGTATACCAAACCCCAAAAAAGTGTATAAATAACTCTTTGATCATGGGCAATAAAAGAGGAAAAAGTAATTCATTCATGAAAATGGATAAAGAAATATGGTTATTTGATCCGAGATTTGACAAATACCAATTGGATCCGTTGAAATGAATTATTGTGTTTATTTTATTGTTCCTACTATCCTACTATTAAAATATAAAATAAAACTACTAAAATCTCTATACAAAACAAAAATGGAATGTATAATGTATTAGGGCTATACGGACTCGAACCGTAGACCTTCTCGGTAAAACAGAGAAAACTGATTATTATCGAAATGATTCGAACTGTTTCAAAGACCCAACATGCATTTTGTTGCATTGGGCTCTTTCATCAACTGATGTAAAGATCAGTTAGTCCACCATTTTTTTCTTTACAGGAAGATAAAAAGATAATGAGACGGTTCCATGTGCTCTGATTCATTATTTGTATCCTGATCTAGGAGCAATACCAAAGTGTTTCAAAGAAAAGTGACCTTGATTTAGGTCTGCCTTCGGCCTAGATCAACCTAAGTGAAATGGAGCCTCTATCGCTCCACTGCAAGAGTAAAATATGAGACTTCATACACCTCAAAGCTCATAGGACGACAAGAGGTTCTTTTGAGACCCTTATACTCATTATGCCTGGCATTGAATGGACTGGACATTTACCTTACAATGGCATGTTCTATTTGATTGATTTGGCAGTGGAATTCGCACCTGAATCGGATCGAACCAAATATTTGTCAGGCTATTTTTCTCTTGTTCTCTCGAATCTACGGAATAAGACATCGACTTCTCAAAAAGATCAATTATGGTCATTGCATAATGGGCTTCCTTGAAAAGCATTGGCGCGCGTGTAAACGAGGTGCTCTACCTAACTGAGCTATAACCCTTATCATAAATCATAACTATTTTAACATAGAGGCAATTTCTTGTCAAGAAGGGTATTCCATATGCATATGATAACTCTCCGATCCGTTTACTGGTAAAAGATTGATATTGCTTAGAAAGCATATTTTAACTAGAATCCATCGAAATGATGAAGACCCTTTTGTGGTGATAAATAACCTACTTAACCCAGTGGTTAGAGTATTGCTTTCATACGGCGGGAGTCATTGGTTCAAATCCAATAGTAGGTAGAACTTATTAGATACCATGGAATCAGGTATCTAATAAGTTTTTCTACCCATCCTCTTTTTTTCGTTCTATCATAAGATTAATCAGATTAGACTTCATTGTGTTCAATTTGGTTCAATTTTTGGAATGAAAATGTAGTGTATAATAAAAAACTCCTTTAATTTTAATTATTTTTTTGATTCTTTTTATTTTTATTGAATGCATTGACTACTACTGGGAAATCACATTGACAGCCTCTACTCGTGTCCTAGCTCGTCTGAGAGCTAGATTTGACTCAATTGCTTGTCTCTTACCCTCAGCTCTACTCAAGTTATCTTCAGCTATTTCAAGAGTTTGTTGAGCTTCTTGTGCATCAATGTCAGTACTAAATTCTGCATCATTTCCTAAAATAGTTATCTCATTATTACTTATTCTAGCGAAACCACCCATAAGAGCCACTGTTAACCATTGGTCGTTTAGCCGTATTCTCAAAAGACCTATATCTACAGCCGTGGCAATGGGGGCATGGTTTGGTAATACTCCAATTTGTCCACTATTCGTAGATAAAATAATTTCTTTCACTTCGGAATCCCAAATAATTCGATTAGGAGTCAGTACACAAAGATTTAAGGTCATTTCTTCAATTTGCTCTCCTCTTCTAAGTTTTCTAAGTTAATAGCTTTCGCGGTAGCTTCATCGATGTTACCCACCAAATAAAAGGCCTGTTCGGGAAGACCATCTAATTTTCCGGAAAGGATGAGTTGAAATCCCCGAATTGTTTCTGCGAGACCAACATATTTCCCCGGAGAACCAGTAAAGACTTCTGCCACAAAGAAGGGTTGTGATAAGAAACGCTCAATCTTTCGTGCTCTTGCTACAGTTAAACGATCTTCTTCGGATAATTCGTCCAACCCAAGGATAGCTATAATGTCCTGAAGTTCCTTGTAACGTTGTGAAGTTTGCTTAACTCTTTGAGCAGTTTCATAATGTTCCTCGCCAACGATCCGAGGTTGTAACATGGTTGACGTTGAATCTAAGGGATCTACTGCTGGATAAATACCTTTGGCAGCTAATCCTCTTGATAATACGGTAGTAGCATCTAAATGTGCAAATGTCGTGGCAGGAGCAGGGTCGGTCAAATCATCCGCAGGTACATAAACTGCTTGGATCGATGTTATAGATCCTTCTTTGGTAGAAGTAATTCTTTCTTGCAAAGAACCCATTTCCGTACTAAGGGTAGGTTGATAACCCACTGCGGAAGGCATTCTACCTAATAAGGCAGATACTTCGGACCCTGCTTGAACGAAACGAAAGATATTATCGATGAATAAAAGTACGTCTTGCTCATTAACATCCCGGAAATATTCCGCCATGGTTAGGGCAGTCAAGCCAACTCTCATACGAGCTCCTGGCGGTTCATTCATTTGACCATAGACTAGAGCTACTTTGGATTTTCCAAGATTTTTTTCATTAATCACCCCGGATTCTTTCATTTCCATGTAGAGATCATTTCCTTCACGAGTACGCTCCCCTACTCCGCCAAATACGGATACGCCTCCATGAGCTTTGGCAATGTTGTTGATCAATTCCATGATGAGTACTGTTTTACCCACCCCAGCTCCCCCAAATAGTCCTATTTTTCCTCCACGGCGATAGGGGGCTAAAAGATCCACCACTTTAATCCCTGTTTCAAAGATTGATAATTTCGTATCTAACTGTATGAAAGCGGGTGCAGATCTATGAATAGGAGATGTTGTGCGAGTATCAACAGGACCAAAATTATCAACAGGTTCCCCAAGAACGTTGAAAATTCGTCCGAGAGTAGCTCCGCCGACTGGAACACTTAGAGGAGCTCCCGTGTTAATCACCTTCATTCCTCTCATCAGACCATCTGTAGCGCTCATAGCTACAGCTCTTACTCGATTATTTCCTAATAATTGTTGTACCTCACAAGTTACATTAATTTGCTGACCAGCCGTATCTCGAGCCTTAATTACCAAAGCATTATAAATATTAGGCATCTTGCCCGGTGGAAAAATGACATCCAGTACTGGGCCAATAATTTGAGCGATACGCCCTAGGTTTTGTTCTTCAAGTGTGGAAACCGCAGGATCAGAAGTCGTGGTATTGCTTCTCATAATCGTAAATCATAATAATATGTTGTCGAAATTTTTTTTTATTTTAATACTGAATCAAAAATAAGTATCCGATAGCAAGTTGATCGATTAATTCCATAATCCATAATGAAGTAAATGGAAGTTAGCATTCGATTGAGTTGGTACCACCCAATGGAATCCATTTTAATCCTTTACTCATTCAATAAGTAAATTTTCAATTCAACGAGCCAACCAATCCTTTTTTCACAAGTGGATGAATAAGAATCATGAGTCAGTGTATTTCATTTCCCTATCTTTTATAAATGACCGTCTAGATTAGATTATCTATTATCTATGAATATTAAATTTGAACCTGAATTTCTTTATTCATTATTTTTATCTCATTGACCATTGTTCTTTACTTTATTTTCTTATTTTCTTTTCCAAATTTATTGTATTTTTTTTTTATTTGTGTTGTGCACCTATTATTTTTCTTTATATACTATATCTGTTCCCTTTGCTGGATGAATTATGCCTCTTTTCATATCTAGGATTTACATATACAACATACAGTATATTACTGTCAAGGGAGGTTCCTCATATTATTTATTTATTTTTCTTTCTATTTTAACTTTAGCTTTAGTATATGTATATTATACTATACTATACTATAACTTATACTATAACTTATACTATAAACTATATTAATATTATTCTATTTATTCTATTGTAATACTAAATACATACTAAATTATACTAATTATTAATTATAAATTATATTAATTATAATAATTATATATTTATTTATATAATTTATATTTATTTATATATATATTATTGTATATATTATTGTATTGTATTGTATATATATTATATATATATATATTATATATTATTAATATATTATTATATTATATAATTATATTATATATTTATATATATTCATTATTCATATTCATTCATATTCAAATGAGTATGAAGAAGAAGATCAATTCCATTATAAATTTTAAAAACGACGATTGGGTTGCGCCACATATATCAAAGAGTATAAAATAAT